GTAGTATCCGTATAAAACTCCGTCGGATCCTCCCCGAAACATAACCTAGAATCAGATCCTCATTATCTAAACGAACTCGGAACATACCATTGGGAAGTGATTCAGTAATTAAACCTTCGTGAATTAATTTTTGTTCTTTCATTCCAGGTAACCCCCTTGAAGTATCAACTAATGGAGGAGGAGTGATAGTAGACAATCCGTCTTTCCTCTCTTTTTCCAAATAGCAAGTTACGGATCAAATTCGGATACCAGAAGGATCACCATATATAATACAAAATTTCTCCCCCAATTCCTTCTAGTCGAGCTTCTCGATCTGTCATTATACCTCGAGAAGTAGAAAGAATTACGATACCCATTCCACCTAAAATCCTAGGAATTCGTTGATAGTTGGAATAGATTCGTAGACCGGGTCGACTGATACGCTTTAAAATATTTCGATATGTTCCCTTCCTATTCCTTCTATGTCGCAGGGTTGAAACCAAAAAATATTTGTTGTTTTCCCGATGTTTCCTAACGTTTTCAATAAACCCTTCTCGTAGAAGTATTTTAACAATGTTTTCGGTGATATTAGTAGATGTTATTCGAACCGTTCCCTTTTTATCCATGTTAGCATTTCTTATAGAAGTTATTATATCGGCAATAGTGTCCCTACCCATGACGAACTAGAATTCTTGGTGCCTCACAGTTTTGATATAATCAACATGTTCCACTTTTTTTTTTTATTTATTTATGAATTAGTAAAGGGATATGCGTGAGACACAATCTACTAACGTGATCTATTTCAGATACCTTACTACACTCCATACTCTATTATGGTCTCATCTACTCGTATTTATATATTTATAAGACTTCAGGAGCTAATGAGACTATTTTAGTGAAACTCAACTGTCTCAATTCCCGAGCGATCGCTCCAAAAACTCGAGTTCCTTTTGGATTTCCTTCTTGATCAATGACAACTGCTGCATTGTCATCATATCGTATTATCATACCGTTGTCACGTTTGAGTTCTTTACATGTACGCACAATTACAGCTCTGATCACTTCTGATCTTTCGAGAGGCATATTGGGCACTGCTTCTTTGATTACAGCAACAATAACGTCACCAATATGAGCATATCGCTGATTACTAGCTCCTATGATTCGAATACACATCAATTCTCGAGCCCCGCTGTTGTCTGCTACATTCAAATGGGTCTGAGGTTGAATCATATCATTTTTTGAATCTGCTCTTTCAATGCAAAGGGCAAAGGAAAAAGAGAGAAATATTGTCTTCCCAGAAATCAAAAAATCTGCGATTGTATTTTTCATCACAAATACCCTTCAAATACCTATCACGCGATAATGAATTGAGTTCGTATAGGCATTTTGGACGCAGCTATTTCAATAGCTGCTCTGGCTACAGTTTCTGATATTCCGCCCATTTCATAAAGTATTCGACCTGGTTTAACGACAGATACCCAATATTCGGGAGATCCTTTCCCCGAACCCATGCGTGTTTCGGTAGGTCTTACTGTAACGGGTTTGTCGGGAAATATACGTACCCATATTTTTCCACCGCGGCGCGCATACCGTGTCATTGCCCGTCGTCCTGCTTCTATTTGTCTAGATGTGATCCAAGCGGGTTCAAGTGCCTGAAGAGCGTATTTACCGAAACAAATATGATTGCCTCGATAAGATATTCCCTTCATTCTTCCTCTATGTTGTTTACGGAATCTGGTTCTTTTGGGGTTCTAGTTGATGGTTTTTTCTCAATACCATCTCTACTGCAGAACCGGACATGAGAGTTTCTTCTCATCCAGCTCCTCGCGAATGAAACGATTCAATAATATTACAGATGCACATGTATTTATTTAATGAATAATACACGGATTTATTGATATTTAATCTGTCACACAGCAATCCGTATATCTTGTATATTATCTTGTATATATAGCTAGACGTATATTTCTATTTATATGGGATAATGCCTTTCTTTTGAAAATGAATTCTTGACCTTTACCGAATCCGTCAAAATATTGCAATCCAATAATGGCTTCGCGGGCGAATATTGACTCTTTCCTTACTTTCTTCATTTGTAGGTTGAACCTATGACCTATCAGAATAAATCAATTGGTTCCTGGTTGATTCCGCCATCCCACCCAATGAATCATTAGGATTTGTTTTTAATAGAATCTTCTGCAGTCACAGGTTCCGTCGTTCCCATAGCTTTTCATTAATGGCTAGGCCTGAACTATGCAATGGAGCTCCTAATGAAATTCGTTCCCGAGCCAATCTCCTCAGTCTCTATTGACTCGAGGCTCTTTATTATTTGTATTTTTCTTATGAACCTTATTCATCTAATTACTAATTATGGACGAATCAGTATTGATGCTTTATCACACTGCTTTTTATGATAATGATGTGATTGATAGACCATACATATTGGAATCATATATCATGGAGATTCTCCTTCTCTCTTTCTCTCGCCCTTCCATTTACCCACATCCTTCTATTTTCCTTTCCCTTTCCAAGCCATAAATGGACTTTTCCTTTATGGAAAAAAAAAAAAAAGATTTCAGTTGTTACAACTATATGATCGATACATCATATAGTGACTGGTTCCTTGGATCTCGATAATACAAAGCAATGAGTTGGTTACTAGTTCTTATAGTTATTAGTTAGGGGCTGGTCTGTTTTTTTTTTTTGAATCCCAACTCTAAAGAAAAAACCAACGAGTCACACACTAAGCATAGCAGTTCTACCAAATGGTCAATCGAATTTTTATTCAACCCTATAGAATTAGAATTGCTCATTTTTCATTTTTTTTTTTATTGAAGTGAAAAGGAATAGTTTGTAGTTTTTGTTCTATCGCGGAATAGAATGGCAAGCAAAGGAGGGACCATTATTTGTCGTCTACAAATATCCAAATTTTGATGCCCAATATTCCATAGGCGGTTTGAACTGGATAGGAACAATGATCAATTTTAGCTCGAATGGTTTGTAGGGGAACCCTACCTTCTCTGATCCATTCGACACGTGCAATTTCTTTTCCGTCGATACGCCCTGCAATTTCCACTTGAATTCCTTTTGTGTCTGCTTCTTCAGTTAATTCAATAGCTTTTTTCATTGCCTTTCGAAACGAAACTCGATTCTTTAATTGTAGAGCTATATATTCTGCAAGAATATTAGGTTGTCCATAAGGTTTTGCAACTCTTGTAATAGCAATGTTAAGTTTCCGGTTCACAGAATGAAACCCCTTTTGTACATTGATCTGTAATTCTTTGATTCCTCGTGTTTGGCCTTCTATTAACAAGTTTTGGAATCCAATATAGATTATGACCTGGATCAGATCCATTTTTTTTTGAATCTCTATATGTGCAATTCCAATTCCTTCGAAACTTGAGGATATTCTTATATTTTTTTGTAAATATATCTTGATACAATCCCGTATTTTTTCATCTTCCTGTAGACCTATGTAATAACTTTTTGGTTGTGCGAACCAAAGGGAACGATGACTTTGGGTTTCCCCAAGTCGGAAACCAAGTGGATTTATTTTTTGACCCATCTTTTTTTTCTCTCTCTCTTTCTTTCTCTATATATCTTTCTATTATAGGATCTCTCCATACATTTTTTGTTTCTAAAAATATATCCTGATCCGTTTTCTTTTTAGATCTATCCTTCAATACAATAATTATATGACAAGCGAGTCTTTCTATTGGATAACTACGTCCTCTAGCCCGGGGTTTGAACTTTTTCACGATAGTACCCCCATGGACTTCGGCTTTACTAATGACTGAATCAGCTTCGTTGAAACTTTTATTGTGACTAGCATTTGCTGCTGCAGAATAAACCAGTTTAAAAATGGGATAAAATGCTCGATAAGGCATGAGTTCCAGTAACATAAGTGTTTTCTCATAGGAATGTCCACGAATCTGATCAATGACTCTTCGTGCTTTGTGAGCAGACATAGATACATGTTGAGCTAAAGCTTGTACTTGTGTGCTCGAGCTCCTCTTCATCTTCTGCTTTTTCAAGGTCTTCTTCCACTTTCTCCACTTTGACATAAGGTTCACCTCCCACCAATGAACGACGAGCACCTACTTTTATTTTCTTTTTTATTTTATTAAAGGAGAGATCTAGTATCGTTTCTCGCATGTCCCCGGAAAGTCAGAGTAGGTGCGAATTCTCCCAATTTGTGACCCACCATACGATCTGTTATATAAATAGGTATATGTGCCTTTCCATTATGAACGGCAATTGTATTGCCGATCATTGTGGGTATAATGGTAGATGCCCGGGACCAAGTTCCTATTATCTCTTTTTCCTCTCTCATGTTGAGCTTCTCCATTTTTGCCAATAAATGATTATCTACAAAAGGATTTTTTTTTAGTGAACGGGTCACGGCCGATTACTCCTTTTTTTTTTTTTTGACTGAAGTTCTTTTCTCTATAAGAGGTAGAATAGAATAACCCGGTTGAAGCGTAATGATCATACGTCTGTAATGCATTTCCCATAATAGGTCCCATTCTTCTACCCTTTCCCGGGAGTCGATGACTATTTATAGCTATTACTTTGACGCCAAAGAAGAGTTCGACCCAATGCTTTATTTCTGTCCTAGTTGATCCTGATTCGACATTAGAAGTATATTGATTGTTCCCCAATAACCGAATACTCTTTTCTGTAAAGACTGCATATTTGATTCCATCCATAAATCCACTTTCTTCCCCACGAGTTCCAGTATCGATAAGAATTCTAGTTCTTACTCTTCATATGTTATGGTTGGTATGAATATACCATACCAATTCGTTATGTATGGATGATGAGATTCCATTGATACAGAGCCAATTCCAATAGACTTATTGAATATTCCCGTTGGCCTGCATCCAGCAGGAATTGAACCTACGAATTCGCCAATTATGAGTTGGGCGCTTTAACCATTCAGCCATGGATGCTTCGCGGGGGTCATTGTACATTGTGAATGACCCAATTCCAATTGAATTGGATTCCTTAGGAGGAATCAATGAGAGGACATCAATTCAAATCCTGGATCTTCGAATTGAGAGAGATCAAGAATTCTCACTATTTCTTAGATTCATGGACCAAATTCGATTCGGTGGGATCTTTCACTCCCATTTTTTTCCACCAAGAGCGCTTTATGAGACTCTTTGACCCCCGAATTTGGACTGTCCTACTTTCACGTGATTCACAGGGTTCAACAAGCACTCGATATTTCACGATCAAGGGTGTAGTACTGCTTGTAGTAGTGGTCCTTATATATCGTACTAACAATCGAAATAGGGTCGAAAGAAAAAATCTCTATTTGATGGGGCTTCTTCCTATACCTATGAATTCCATTGGACCCAAAAATTATACATTGAAAGAGAAAGAATCTTTTTGGTCTTCCAATCTCAATAGGTTGATTGTTTCGCTCCTGTATCTTCAAAAAGGGAAAAAGATCTCTGAGAGTTGTTTCATGGATCCGAAAGAGAGTACTTGGGTTCTCCCAATAACTAAAAAGCGTATCATGCCTGAATCTAACTGGGGTTCGCGGCGGTGGAGGAACCAGATCGGAAAAAAGAGGGATTCTAGTTGTAAGATATCTAATGAAACCGTAGCTGGAATTGAGATCTCATTCAAAGAGAAAGATATCAAATATCTGGAGTTTCTTTTTGTATCCTATACGGATGATCCGATCCGCAAGGACCATGATTGGAAATTCTTTGATCGCCTTTCTCCGAGTAAGAAGCGAAACATAATCAACTTGAATTCGGGACAGCTATTCGAAATCTTAGTGAAACACTTGATTTGTTATCTCATGTCTGCTTTTCATGAAAAAAGACCAATTGAGGTGGAGGGTTTCTTCAAACAACAAGGAGCTGAGGCAACTATTCAATCAAACGATATTGAGCATGTTTCCCATCTCTTCTCGAGAAACAAGTGGGGTATTTTTTTTCAAAATTGTGCTCAATTTCATATGTGGCAATTCCGCCAAGATCTCTTCGTTAGTTGGGGGAAGAATCAGCACAAATCGGATTTTTTGAGGAACGTCTCGAGAGAGGATTTGATTTGGTTAGACAATGTGTGGTTGGTAAACAAGGATCGGTTTTTTAGCAAGGTACGGAATGTATCGTCAAATATTCAATATGATTCCACAAGATCTATTTTCTTTCAAGTAACGGATTCTAGCCAATTGAAAGGATCTTCTGATCAATCCAGAGATCCTTTCGATTCCATTAGTAATGAGGATTCGGAATATCACACATTGATTAATCAAACAGAGATTCAGCAACTAAAAGAAAGATCGATTCTTTTGGATCCTTCCTTTCTTCAAACGGAACGAACAGAGATAGAATCAGATCGATTCCCGAAATGCCTTTCTGGATATTCCTCAATGTCCCGGCTATTCACGGAACGTGAGAAGCAGATGAATAATCATCTGCTTCCGGAAGAAATTGAAGAATTTCTTGGGAATCCTACAAGATCAATTCGTTCTTTTTTCTCTGATAGATGGTCAGAACTTCATCTGGGTTCGAATCCTACTGAGAGGTCGACTAGAGATCAGAAATTGTTGAAGAAACAAGAAGGTGTTTCTTTTGTCCCTTCCAGGCGATCGGAAAATAAAGAAATAGTTGATATATTCAAGATAATTACGTATTTACAAAATACCGTCTCAATTCATCCTATTTCATCAGATCCGGGATGTGATATGGTTCCGAAGGATGAACCGGATATGGACAGTTCCAATAAGATTTCATTCTTGAACGAAAATGCATTTTTTGATTTATTTCATCTATTCCATGACCGGAACAAGGGGGGATACCAAGATTTTGAATCAGAAGAGAGATTTCAAGAAATGGCAGATCTATTCACTCTATCAATAACCGAGCCGGGTTTGGTGTATCATAAGGGATTTGCCTTGTCTATCGATTCCTACGGATTGGATCCAAAAAAATTATTGAATGAGGTATTCAACTCCAGGGATGAATCGAAAAAGAAATCTTTATTGGTTCTACCTCCTATTTTTTATGAAGAGAATGAATCTTTTTATCGAAGGATCAGAAAAAAATCGGTCCGGATCTCCGATTTGGAAGATCCAAAACCAAAAATAGTGGTATTTGCTAACAACAACATAATGGAGGCGGTCAATCAATATAGATTGATCCGAAATCTGATTCAAATCCAATATAGCACCTATGGGTACATAAGAAATATATCGAATCGATTCTTTTTAATGAATCGATCCGATCGCAACTTCGAATATGGAATTCAAAGGCATCAAATAGGAAATGATACTCTGAATCATCTAACTATAATAAAATATACGATCAACCAACATTTATCCAATTTGAAAAAGAGTCAGAAGAAGTGGTTCGATCCTCTTATTTCTCGAACCGAGAGATCCATGAATCGGGATCCTAATGCATATAGATACAAATGGTCCAATGGGAGCAAGAATTTCCAAGAACATTTGGAACATTTCGTTTCTGAACAGAAACACCGTTTTCAAGTAATGTTCGATCG